ACCATTGAATTCGGAATATGGTAAAGTAGCTCCTGGATGGGGAACTACTCCTTTGATGGGTGTCGCAATGGCCCTGTTTGCGGTATTCCTATCTATTATTTTGGAGATTTATAATTCTTCCGTTTTATTGGATGGAATTTCACTGAATTAGATTCATAAGAACCACAAAATACTAGCTTTTAAATACAAATACAAAAAATGATGCATTTGGGTCTCGACTTTTTATTTCTATTTTAGCTCATTTTTTTTGGTAGTTCGACCGCGAAATTTTTGTGTTTCTGTATTTCCGGAATATGAGTGTGTGACTTGTTATAATTGATCCTATTGAGAGTACAGAGAATGGGTCTGTCGTTTTGATAAAGATGGTTTCACCCCGTCGGATATTCATTCTAGTATCTGGAGCATGGAATATATGAAATAGATCACGAAGTACTTGAACTATGATTCATACTTAATATTCAGACCTCGTGACCGGATTCCTAAAAATTTTCCAAAGAAAAAGTTTTAAATTGAAAGATTTTTCTTCTTTCAAATTCCCATTTCTGCTTTGATTTTGCTCAAAGAACAACCTTTTCTTTTCTTTCTAGTTTTAGTCATTATATCGATTCTACTTGTTGAATAAATGATGATCCAATGATTCTTACTCAGGGAATCTTTGGACTTTGCTTGAAGGTTTTATTGAATCATCGTGGTTCTAGTATGAATCTGAGGTTTCAATTGATTTATAGGGTCTTAACAAGAAAATTCCTATCAATAATAAAGAAAACAAAAGTAAAGCTACATTACATACAAATAAAAATAACAAATGAAAGAAAAAGAAATAGGTAAATAGAAGATTCAAGAGGCCTGTAACAATCAACATAAAGACAAGTGCGCCTACTTGATTTTTTGGCGTTCTAATTATAATTATAACAAAAAAAAGAGCTTTCTTACTTTTACCCTTTCGTATCTTTAGCGAAGATGGAATCTTCTGATTCCATTTTTTTATTCCATATCTCTTTTAACCAGTTTTGGGGTATTTTTGTTTGAGCTGTATGAGATGAAATTCTCATATACAGTTCTCAGAGGGGGAGTCCCCTTGGTTTACCTATCTCAATAAAGTCTATGATTGGTTCGAAGAACGTCTCGAGATTCAGGCGATTGCAGATGATATAACTAGTAAATACGTTCCTCCTCATGTCAACATATTTTATTGTCTAGGAGGAATTACGCTTACTTGTTTTTTAGTACAAGTCGCTACAGGGTTTGCTATGACTTTTTACTACCGTCCGACCGTTACTGAAGCTTTTGCTTCTGTTCAATACATAATGACGGAAGCTAACTTTGGTTGGTTAATCCGATCAGTTCATCGATGGTCAGCAAGTATGATGGTCCTAATGACAATCCTGCACGTATTTCGTGTATATCTCACGGGTGGTTTTAAAAAACCTCGCGAATTGACTTGGGTTACAGGTGTGGTTCTGGCTGTATTGACCGCATCTTTTGGTGTAACAGGCTATTCTTTACCCTGGGACCAAATAGGATATTGGGCAGTAAAAATTGTAACAGGCGTACCGGAAGCGATTCCGGTAATAGGATCGCCTTTGGTAGAATTATTACGCGGAAGTGCTAGTGTGGGACAGTCCACTTTAACGCGTTTTTATAGTTTACACACTTTTGTATTACCTCTTCTTACTGCCGTATTTATGTTAATGCATTTCCTAATGATACGTAAACAAGGGATTTCTGGCCCTTTATAAAGAATATAGATAATATAGATTTGTAATCAATCAAATCATTTATTTTATTACATGGGGGAGGAACAATAATATTTCATTGCTACAAATATGGATTATTGACAAAGAATAAGACATGTATTTGGAAATTTCCCCTCAACTCCACAATATTGTATTATTTATTTGACATGAATGAATAGTTGAAGGGAATTCTCCGAAGAGAAAATGGATTATGGGAGTGTGTGACTTGAACTATTGATTGGGCCGTGCAGAAATATGCTGTTATCTGCTACATTTAAATTCACAACAAAATGTATCTTTATCTTTGTTCCAACCGCCGCCCCATAGAGAGGATAGGCTGGGTTCGTTTGAAGAGAATCTTTTCTATGATCAGGCCGAAGCATGCCGTACATGAACAGGCTCCGTAAAATCCAGTCGAATAAGTGATGTGGCATAATCCTGAGTTTTTTAGCTATTTTACTTACTTAGCTATTTTACTTACTTAATAGTATGGAAATGCATTCATTTCTGCTGCATCGATTCCGTTTATGATACTATCGGAGTGAAACAAGGGATCTAAAGAAGAGCAGCGGCTAGACTATATTAGTAACAAGTAAATCGTTTGTACGCGAAAAAGAAAAATATCACTCGATCTATTTTTTTGTGGGGATACGGGTGAATCGCAAAGGCTGAGACAACCCAGAAAGCTCTTGATCATGATCAATATTGAAGCCTACTTGGGTATTGAGCATTTATCTGTAAGAACTGAATTCCTTGCAATGGAT